GTTTGATTACAGCAACAACAATGTCGCCAATATAAGCATATCGTCGATTACTAGCTCCTAGGATTCGAATACACATCAGTTCACGTGCTCCGCTGTTATCCGCTACATTCAAATGAGTTTGAGGTTGAATCATATCATTTTTTTATTATTTCAATCTAAAAAAGGAAGTAAAAATATTTTGTGTTCAAAAAAAAGGAACCTATAATTGCCTTTTTTCTTTTCATTCTAAAGACCTATTTCCTTTGGTTCTCATTTATTATCCTGAAATAATGAATTGAGTTCGTATCGGCATTTTGGATGATGCTATTGAAATAGCCTTTCTTGCTATATTTTCTGGTATTCCACCCATTTCATAAAGTATTTTCCCAGGTTTAACAACAGCTACCCAATATTCGGGAAATCCTTTTCCTGAACCCATACGTGTTTCAGTAGGTCTTACTGTAACCGGTTTGTCTGGAAAAATACGTACCCATATTTGTCCACCTCGGCGAACATTTCTTGACATTGCCCGCCGTCCTGCTTCTATTTGTCTAGATGTTATCCAAGCTGGCTCAAGTGCTTGAAGAGCATATCTTCCGAAGCAAATATTATTACCGCGATAGGATATTCCCTTCATTCTTCCTCTATGTTGTTTACGAAATCTGGTTCTTTGGGGGTTATAATTGATGGTTGTTTTTCAATTCCATCTTTATTACAGAACCGTACATGAGATTTTCACCTCATACGGCTCCTCGCGAATGAAGTAATTCAAATATCTATATCTATATAGATATAGATTCTATCTAATCGATAAAATAATATAAATATTCATATGTTTAGTAAATAAGGAAATCTCGGTATTTTTTGAGATTTCATACAATCTTCGAAATTTTTAGATCTTTTTTTCAATATCGATTATTATAATTGCCAAAAATATAAAAAAATTAAATAAAAGAAAAATTCTCGCGGGCGAATATTTACTCGTTTATTCTCAAATTCGGATGTAATGTAGGACACAACTCCTAAAAAATGGATTGCTTTTAGGTTTCTTCCGCCATCCCACCTAATAAATCATTAAAATTTGTTTTCTTTAATATTTTTTTAAGAAAATATTAAGTCTTAAGTATTTCCAGGTTTCGTCGTTCTCATCGCTTCTCGATTAATGGTTAGGTTTTAATTCGACAATGGAGCCTTTCTCATAGCTAAAAATTAATAAAATTTTTTTAGAATAGAATATGAATTCATTTCTTTTTTCGTGAATCAATATTATCAGTTTTTCTTGATTCAGAGCTCTTAATTTATTTACATTACAAATAGAATATATATTCTTTTTTTTTTTTTTTATGGATGCTTTAATACACTATCTTTTCTGAGATGACCCATAGACCTTTACATATTCGAATTCTATATCATTGATATATTTTAATCTCTTTCTTTCACCTTTTCATTTATCTATATATTTTTATTGCTTTACAACTAAATAATCTTTTTTGTATGTTTTAAAATTTTTCAGTTGCTATAATCTTTTTTTATTTAATCTTTTTTATTTTTACTAATTCTTTAGATCTAGATAATCCGAAGTGATGTGTTGGTTATTTGTTCTTTTTAAATGAATTGATACTATTAACCGGTTTCTTTATTTTTTTTTATTTGAACCATTCTAAAAAACTAACGAGTCACACACTAAGCATGGCAATACTCTATAAAATGATTAATTTCTTTTTTTAGTCGATTCAATCTTATAAAATAGATAAATTTTGGAGAATCAAAATCGAGTCATTTTTTCTTTTTTGTTTTATATAAAATAAAAATAGGACATTTCATTTTTTAATAGAAAGAAGAACATTTTTTTATTTATTTAGAAAATATCCAAACTTTTATCCCTAAAACTCCATAAATAGTTCGAACTGTATAACAACAATATTCAATTTTAGCTCGAATGGTTTGTAGAGGAACCCTACCCTCTCTGATCCATTCGACACGTGCAATTTCTTTTCCATCAATACGTCCTGCAATCTGTACTTGAACTCCTTTTGTACCTGCTTGTTCAGTTAATTCAATAGCTTTTTTCATTGCTTTACGAAATGAAACTCTATTCTTTAATTGTCCAGCTATAAATTCGGCAATAATAGTAGGGTGTTTATAAGCATTTGTAACTTTTACAATAGCAATGTTTAGTTTTCTATTCACACAATTCAGTTTTTTGTGCATATTCGTCTGTAATTCTTCGATTTTTTGAGGTTTACCCTCTATTAATAACTTTGGAAATCCCATATATATTATGACTTGAATCAGATCGATTCTTTTTTGAATCTTTATCTCTCCAATTCCCTCAACACTCGAGGATATTCTTCTATTTTTTTGTATATAATTTTTTATCCAATCTCGTATTTTTTTATCTTCTTGTATATTCTCAGAATATTTTGTTGGTTGTGCAAACCAAATCGAATCATGACTTTGAGTTGTACCAAGTCTGAAACCAAGCGGATTTATTTTTTGTCCCATAATTCCCCACTACTGT